ATAGAAACGAATCGTTGATCCAAGACCAGGATTTTTGGAGGACTCTACCGACCAGAAAAAAATCTGTAATTCTCAGCAAGGTTGTTTCTTTTTTTCTCCAAATCCAAAAATTCCTCTTATTTTATGTACAGGTTGTCAATTCAGCATTGGGTAAAAAAAGGACAGGGGTGCCCCCTTTCCAGTAAATGGTTCAAACCCTTTATATCGATATGAGTGTTCTATATCGGAATCGGATAAATTGCAACTATTTATTTTGAAAGCATCACTATACTAAACTAATATAGTGGTAGAAAGAATACCAATGTTGCGCCTGGACTTCAAACAATTGAGTTTTAACCATCTTAAGGATCCCACATTATTGGTTGATAGAGAATCAAAGTCGATTTCCCAATGAGTCACGAAATGCTATGGTTCGTACATATGATTTACGAATTAATTCAGAAGTAATTCGCCAGATAGTACACCTTTATTTTCAAGTTCTAAAGAAAAAAAAAAGTGCAGCTGGTTGAATCCAGCCTTGTATTGAAATAAACAACTCGCACACACTCCCTTTCCAAAAAAGATCAATACGCCAAGTACTAGACTGAGATTTATTGGATTTGTTGCTAAAATATCGGTATTAAATCCGAAACTCCCGGCGGATGACCAGTGACCCAAGGAAACGAAAGAATCGGTTACATTTTTCATATGATCTCCTCTTATAGATAGTACTACTTGACCAGAGCTTATAGTACTTTGCCCCCCATTTTTTTTTGTTTATTTGATTTTTTTATTGACTTATTTCGATTTCATTTATCAGTATTCAATATAGAATATAGGAATTCTGGAAATTCCTATTTCTTTCTTATTTCAATTCAAGTTCCCAACCCAATAAGAAAATACTGAATTTGCTTAGTATTAGGTCCCAGGCCTTATGTCCATTGCGAAATGCCTCATTTGTAGCAGCACTTCCTAAAAACAAAAAAAGGAGTTTCCTTTGGACTAAGAAGGGGAGAAGGCGAGTGAATCCGCTAATTGAATTCCTCATCCTCAAATAAGTCCTTCCCGGAGTATTGTCTCAACGAATAATTGAAAGGTATGAATTGTAGGAGTTCAATTTTGATAAAATTCGAAAAAGCAAGCGACAAGACCCAAGACTGAGATAAAAAAAAAAAGAAAAGAATTTCCCATTTCTATTTCGAGGATGAAACTAAACAAAAGGATTTGCAAATAAAAGTGCTAATGCCACGACCAGTCCATAAATTGTTAAAGCTTCCATAAAAGCCAGGCTGAGCAATAAAGTACCTCGTATTTTACCCTCTGCTTCGGGTTGTCTCGCGATACCTTCGACGGCTTGTCCCGCAGCAGTACCTTGACCAACTCCAGGTCCAATAGAAGCCAGCCCTACGGCCAATCCAGCAGCAATAACGGAAGCGGCAGCAATCAGTGGATTCATGGTAAGTTCCTTGCAAAAAAGAAAGAAATGGTTAATGATACAATAAACCATTGAATTATGACTTATTCTTCCTTCCACTCCTAAAGTAAGATCGAGCCGGTCGAAATAACTAAGACCTATGAGTGAAAATTCAAGTAATGAGAATAGGGAATCGTCAGAACAACTTGGATATCTCATTTTTCATTCCTATCCGTGGAGTTTTTTTATCAATTCATAGGGTTCTGGGTCTTCCATTTCTTTATTCCGAAAGCCCTCTTTCATTTCTTCATCCTTTCTCTTTGATTCGATATGCCTGCTTTCGTCTGTTTATTCATTCGGCCCAAACGAAAAAGAGGGACTTTCTATTCTATTGGAATCCCCATCGAAATTCATGGTATGGTGTGGGGAAGGACAAAAGAGATATAGGTCGTTCATATAGATAACTAGTCACTATCTACTATCCCATATACACGTGTTTCTTCCATAACGTAAACCAAAGATTTCGATCTTCTATTCCACGGGCCACGAGATTTTATCCTTTTTCTAAAGATAGATAAGAGTTGGTTTATAGCCATTCCATATATTTAGTTCGACCCCCTAACCTATTTTTATGAAGTTCATATTCGTTTACTTTTCTTTATCATTATCCCGCATGACTACAAAGAGAAAAGAGACAAATTCATTTGTATGAATCATTCCCTAGAATAGAAAGATTTTATATCTAATTGCACGCAATTCATTTGAATTTTGACCAATCGTTGAAACTCAAAGGAAGTGGGACTGTAAAACCGCGTTTTTTGTTTAATAGAATAGCATGCCGGGACTAGATAAGATAAGATAAGACTTCTTAATACAAAATACAAATAATAAATCGTCATAGTGTGATTGACTGAACAAATCAAAATAGAATATTCATTGGAAGGGATATGACAGAAATCGGTCAAAAAAAAGGGAATCCTAGGAAAAAACTCTTTGAGATCCCTTTCCCTTTTTTACTATTTTTACTATATCAATAATAATAAATAATCTTTTTGCCTTTTTTGACTACTATTCTAGATCGTATATACTCTATTCTATTTGTATATATTATCCGTACATTGCATTGCGATAACGTAAAAAAAAAAAAAGCAAAGCTAGTCAATGATGACCCTCCATGGATTCTCCTATATAAGCCGCGGCTAAAGTTGCAAAAATAAGAGCTTGAATACCACTTGTAAATAATCCAAGGAACATGACAGGTATAGGAACCACTGAAGGTACTAAAGAAACAAGAACAACAACTACCAATTCATCGGCCAATATATTCCCAAAAAGTCGAAAACTCAGCGATAAGGGTTTTGTGAAATCTTCTAGGATGTTAATAGGTAAAAGGATTGGAGTGGGTTGAATGTATTTAGCAAAATAACCCAATCCCTTTTTTGTAAGACCCGCATAGAAGTATGCCACTGACGTAGGTAAAGCTAAAGCAACCGTAGTATTTATATCATTGGTGGGCGCGGCTAACTCCCCATGAGGTAATTGTATGATTTTCCAAGGTAAAAGAGCCCCCGACCAGTTAGAAACAAAAATAAATAAGAACATAGTTCCAATAAAGGGAACCCAAGGACCATATTCTTCTCCAATTTGGGTTTTACTCAAGTCTCGAACGAATTCAAGGACATATTCGAAGAAATTCTGACCGTCGGTAGGAATGGTTTGCGGATTTCGAACGGCTATAGTGGCGGAACTTAGTAAGATAGCCATTACGAACCAAGAAGTGATAAGTACTTGGGCATGTACTTGGAAACCCCCTATTTGCCAATAAAAATGCTGGCCTACTTCGACACCGGATATATCATATAGCCCTTTTAGTGTGTTGACGGAAGATGGTAGAAGATTCATATTGACCTCTTACAGAAATAGAACTTAAAAAGCCATTATTTTGATTCAACCATCTCTTTCTCGACTCACCCACTTATATATTTCGGATACCCAGTAATTACAGACTATTCCCGGCGCTTTTTTTCTCTTTTGTTATATTCAGAAATTGTAACCAATTCGATAAATCCATGGAGTTCCTGAAATAATTGACTTATCTTATTATTAATCAACAATTTCTTATATAGCTAGAACGGCCCTTACAAATTGCAGATATGAGTTTTTTAAGAATGAATCGGATTGACGCCCTAGCGTCATCATTGGCGGGAATCGAAAGATCTGCGAGATCCGGGTCACAATTTGTATCGATTAAACAAATTGTTGGAATTCCCAAAGTGATACATTCTCGAAGAGCGGTATATTCTTCGTGCTGATCAAGGATAATTACAATATCAGGCACCCCCGTCATATATTTGATGCCACCCAGATATCTTTGCAAGTGAGATAATTGTCTCTTCAACATTGCTGCATCTCTTTTAGGAAGACGGTTGAATCTTCCCCTCTTTTGTTCCGCTCTCAGGTCCCTGAACTTTTGAAGTCTCGTTTTCGTAGTGGACCAATTCGTTGACATACCACCGAGCCATTTTTTATTAACATAATGACATCGCGCCCTTATTGCAGCCGATGCTACTAAATCAGTTGCTATTATTTTGGTACCAACTAGTAAGAATTGTTTTCTCCTACTTGATGCATCAAAAAGTAAATCACAAGCTTCTGATAAAAAACGAGCAGTTCTCGTAAGATTGGTAATATGCCTACCCTTACGTTTTGTCAATATGTAAGGTGCCATTCTAGGATTCCATTTCTTAGTACCATGACCAAAATGCACTCCTGCTTTGATCATCTCTTCTAATTGGATGTTCCAATATCTTCTTGTCATTTCTCCCCACACTTTCTCTTTTTGTTTAAGAGACGAGGTACCCTGAAATAAAAAATTGTTCCGAAGGAACCTTCTACCGGAGATTTAACATGGATACACGGTCCGAGCGATGACTTCCTTTCTATTCCTTAGTTCTTTTTTATAAGAAGAGTAGGTAGTGAAAGTGAAATGAAAAGGATGAATCCCTTCTTAGGAATCAATAAATTCTGTCAATTATTGTTCTGATATATCTATCTCATGAAAATTCTTTGGAATTGGAATACAAGAAGAAAAAAAATCTTTGTGGTAGAACAAAATATCTCTCATACCCCCTTCGAATAGATTCTTAGTTTTCGTTTCCAACGAAATGTCGCCATGTTGGCTGGAAGGGTGCACTAATCCTTTGAATCCGGTACCAACCGGTATCATACCCCCCAGAACAACATTTTCTTTCAGACCCTTCAACCAATCGATACGACCTCGTAGAGCCGCCTTTGCTAAAACTCGAGCAGTTTCTTGAAAACTCGCTTCGGATATGAAACTTTGAGTATTCAGAGACGCCCTCGTTATTCCCAAAAAGACGGCTCGATAACAGGCCGCTTCTTCCAACGCACGCCCTGTTCGTTCCGCACGCAACAACCCAATTAGCTCGCCAGGTGAAAAAACATTAGACATTCCCTCTTCTGAAACCAACACTTTTGATGTTATTTGACGTACAATAATTTCTATATGCCTATTATGGATCTGCACTCCCTGGGATCGATAAACCCTTTGAATCTTATTAACCAAAGAAATCCGACTTTGCGATATGGTTAGCTCAGCGCCAATCAAGAATCCCCAAGGAATCCCAAGAATTCTTGTTATAGATTCGTTCCAACCCTCAACCCTCTTTTCTAAGTTCATTGATATTGAATCAACCGAACGCGCTTCTAAGACTTGTTCTACTTTTGGAAGACCCTGCGTTATATCACTAGATCTTGATTTTTCATATAGAAATGTAAGTAAAGGATCTCCTCCGTACATTATTTCTCCATAATGACCATGAACGGTTGCTCCCGGAATAGCCAAATAGGGCTTAGCAGATCTTATTACTAAAAAGTCAACATGAATAATCAGAACCTGGCCAGATTTTAGAGGCGTCCCATATTGAGATATAGATAGATTTTCACAAAAAAACTGTCCAAGGCTAATTATTGTTGATCTTTCGTCACAATAATCGTGATGGAGACAATACCAATTCGAATTGAATGGATTCCAAATCCTGTTACTGCATGGATCAGGATTATAAATTCTCCCATTTTCATCCATTAAAAAATATTGAAGTATTTGAAAATCCGCTTTTAGATTGTCAAGTAGCAAATATTTATTTATCAAGATCTGATTATGAGTTATTAAATAGTAAAATGAATAAAAATTCGCAATTTTAGGGACAACCCCTAAGGGACCAAATGAATTCCTAATTGGAAGTACGGAATCCCCTTTATTTGTATTTGATTTTTTTGTTAGATTCTTATATTTGAAATCGTCGAATGGGCCTATTCGAAAACAATTAGATGATGACAAAATTATCAAAGATTTACATTCCTTATTTCGATTCAACAACGTACGAATAGTTCCTTGCTGTTGGGTAAGCAATTGTTGAATCCTTGCCTTGGAATAAAAAGGATTGGTGCGATCTGCTCCATTAACCAGGATCAACTCGGACTCTGCCGGAGCATTCCTTTTTCTGGTATACGAAATAGGGGATTTCACTAAGTCCATTCTGATGAAATCTTGAATCAGATAATTTACCCTTATTTCAACAAAGGAAGCATGAATCTCCTCCATAGAAGAACCCTTTTTTTCTTGGCACCAATTCAATACTAAACAAGTTCGAACTAATTGAATATTTGTATGAGAAATTCCTCGAATTGGTTTGCCATTTCCACAAAGGATATAATTGACAACTCGAAGTTGCACATTATCCCTTTCCTGCAACGGATCCTGAGGGAAAAGCGTTGCGAAATTTATCCCATCCGCGATTTCATACCTAACTACGGGTCGAACTAAAACAAAATACCTTTTCTTAGCAGGGGCAATCCGTTCGACATAGCTCCAATTTTTCACTTTTTTTGATTCCTTTGAATTTTTTTTTTCCCTTCCGGGTGGTATCAAGATACCGCTCTGCCAGGAGATCTTATCTGTCTCTCCGGGAAAATAAATATCTCCAGAAAATATTTTCAGTTCAATCTTTTTTGTTTTTTTCTCTACTTGGACCAATCCGCCTACTCGGCTTCTTGTTTTGAAAGTAATTTCTGTATCTACCCCAATAATACTATTATTTCGTACCATTACGGAAGACGATCCGGGTAAAATATGCACTTCCTCGGGAATGCAAAAAATTTGATCTATTTTCGTTTGGTATTTTGGCATTCTTCGATACTCAATCAAATCTTCTTTCTTTACGCTCGAACGCGCCTCGATAGTCCCATATTTAGTAATTCCCGAACTCTTTCTTCTGTATCGGGGATCGTCGAAATAAGCAAGAATACTATTTCTATGGAAAATCCCATTTATAGGTATTTCAATCGAGAGACCCGAGGGGGTTATTAGTTCTTTTTCTTGTCCTTGATTATATTGGAATGGAATGATGAATCGATTTCTTCTCCTCTTTGACAAGAAAAAGAAATCAGAATTCCCGTGGAGAATGGCAGTATATGTGAGATTACAAGGACCGTTGGGTATGATTCGACCAGGTCCTAAATAATCAAGAATCCTCTCCCCGTGTTTACCAAAGGGCTCTGAACTCAAAAATGTGTTATATCTTGCTTGATCATTAGGAACTAATAGATTAGAATTAGAAATGGATTTTCCTTCAGCAGAAAGAGAATGAACATTCATTTGATCCTGATCCTTGTGGAGTGAAACAGAGAGCATACTGGATCTGTACGGAACCCCCGATACTATCCATAAATGACTTGTTTTTGGTAAGAGATGAACATTACCATATGTATAGTCGGGTGCATGGTACACCGCGGTACTCCAATGCATTTCTCCCTCTGAGTCAGAATAAATATGTTTTCGAACCCTATCTTTCAAATTCAAGGTGGATGTTCCCGCGCGAATCTCCGCAATCACTTGTTCTGATTCTACATATTGATCATTTTGAACTAAAAGAAAACTTTTTGGTGGAATAGTCACATTATGTAGAATATCTTGATCCTCAATAGTTACATATAGGGCTATATAACATAGAAAAGCAGGATGACCATGACATGTACGTGTAGGATGAAGCAAATCCTGATTGAATTTGATTTTTCCATTAGAAGGGGCTCGTACGTATTCTGCAGTACCGCCTGTAAATACTCCACCAGTATGAAAAGTTCTTAATGTTAGTTGAGTCCCCGGTTCCCCGATAGATTGACCCGCAATAATACCTACCGCTTCTCCCAACTCGACCAAGTCGCCATGAGTGGGACTCCGACCATAACATAATCGACAGATCCAAGATGTACTCTTGCAAGTAAAGGGGGTTCGAATAGATATTGGCTGCGCTCCACAGGCTATGAATCGATTCACAAGTCCCCTACCAATATCTTGATTTCGGATGGCAATGCATCGGGAGCCTATATATACATCGTCTGCTAATACACGACCAATTAATGTTTGGATAAAAAATCTTTCTCTTATCATCCCATTTCGGGGACTTAGAGAAATACCTCGGAGAGTGCCACAATCTGTTCTACGCACAACAATGTGTTGAACTACTTCAACAAGACGGCGCGTGAGGTATCCAGCATCCGCTGTTCGTACAGCGGTATCCACAACCCCTTTCCGGGCTCCATAGCAGGAAATTATATATTCTGTTAAAGAGAGTCCTTCGCGTAAATTGCTTTGAATGGGTAAATCAATCATTTGTCCTTGGGGATCTGACATTAACCCTCTCATACCTACTAATTGGTGTACTTGAGATGCATTTCCTCTAGCTCCCGAAAAAGACATTATATGGACTGGATTAGAAGGATCGGTCATCCTAAAATTCAGATTCATTTCTTGGCGCAAGTATTCACTCGTAGAATACCATATCTCAATGGATTGACGTAATTTTTCTACCGCGTGTACACTCCCATACTGATGGTGTTTTTCCAAAAGAAAACTTTGTTGTTCAGCATCTTGGACTAGCCATCCCTTTGAGGGTATTGTTAAAAGATCATCAATGCCTAATGAAATGGAGGTAGCAGTGGCCTGCTGGAAACCCAGAGTCTTTACTTGATCCAAGATATGTGATGTATATGCCATTCCAAAGTGATCTATTAATCTGCTAATAAGTCGTTTCATGGCAGTTCCATCCATTTTTTGATTGTGAAAGACCAGATCGGCCCGTTCTGCCATAAGTACCTCCCTATTCCAATGAGTAAGATTGCACAATAAGTTTGAGTCAGTGATTCAAAGACTTCCTTTCCTCGATCGCGATTCGCGTAGAAATTCAGGAATTATGATACTAGTTGATTGATAGAGAGAGACCCGAATCGAATTTCCACGGGCATGGATATCATATAATTGTACCCTATGAGCAAGCCCGGTAAAACCCTTGTAAAGCTTCTTCTATTTCTCGATAAAAAGAAATATGACCAAGAGTGGTTCGAATATCTATACAAAGCATTTCTTTTTTGACATTTCTTACTATCAGATAGTGCCCATAAATCTCATCATAGGTACCCAAAGATTCAAATTGAACTTCGATAGGAACTTCTCTTGATGCAATGACGCGTTGATCTAGTCGCCACCGGAGCCACAAGGGACTATCTAAATTGATTCGTTTCTGCCGATAAGCCCCAAGTGCGTCATAGGAACTACAAAAATAGGGTTCTTTTGTATACTTATAGCTATTTTCGTCAATTTTTTCATTTTGATAGTTTCTCCGATTACATGGATTATACCTATTTGCACAAATACCTCGAGGATTCCCAATTGTTAATAGATACAGGCCCATAAGCATATCTTGGGTTGGTACGGAAATGGGATCTCCAATAGCCGGAGACAGGAGATTCATATGAGAAAACATAAGTAAACGAGCCTCTGCTTGAGCTTCTAAAGATAAAGGTAGATGAACAGCCATTTGATCCCCATCAAAGTCTGCATTAAACCCCTTACAAACTAATGGATGTAAAAAAATAGCACGCCCTTCCACTAAAATGGGTTCGAATGCCTGTATGCCTAATCTATGCAAAGTAGGTGCTCTATTTAGCAATACAGGATGTCCCTGCATAACTTCTTGAAGTATTTCCCAGACAATTGGTTCTTTTTCCAGAATTTTACTTTTTGCAACGTCTATGTTGGAAGCAACGCGTTGTCTGATTAGACCACGAATTACAAATGTCTGGAAAAGCTCTATTGCTATTTCGCGAGGCAATCCACATCTATGTAATGAAAGTGAAGGGCCCACGACAATGACAGAACGCCCCGAATAATCCACCCGTTTACCAAGCAGAGTCTGTCGAAATCTTCCCTCTTTGCCCTTAATTAGCTCTGAAAAAGACTTGTAAACTTTATTATGACTGTCCCTGATTGGTTGTCCGCGGAGCCCATTATCAAGAAGTGTATCCACGGCTTCCTGTACTAATTTTTCCTGACACCTGACTAAGTCCCTCGGCGTAAATCTACTTGGTATTAATAGATCGATAAGAGTATTGTTCCGAAAAAGAACTCTTCTATAAAGTTCATTAATATCCGAATTCATTTGTTTACCCTCCTCTAGCTGAAAGAGTGGTCTCAATTCGGGAGGAAGAACCGGTAATAGACACAAAACCATCCGTTCTGGTTCTACATTTGTTCGAATAAAATGCTTAGCTAATTCCATGCGTCTAACCAAAAAAACCTTTCTTCTTCCAATTTTTCTCTCTTTCCATTCATTACCGGCGGGCCCTTCGCCCCCTAAGTCTTTCCATTCGACCAATGAAGAATCTCTAATAAGTCCCAAATCCAGATCGGCTAATTGTTCTCTGATAGCACCTGCCCCAGTCGAGATTTCTCTATTTCGAAATCTATCGAAACCTTGAGTAGTAAAAAAAGGTGGGATGCTGTATTTCCAAGATTGTATTTCGTATTCGAATGAACCTCGTAATCGTAAGAAAGTGGGTTTTTTAGCAACAGGCCTCGCAAAGGAAAAATTGGGATAGGTTCCTATAGGATTTCCCCCCCTTCAAAATCGGACGTGAGGGTTTCCTCTCATCCGGCTCAAGTAGTTACGCCAAATAACGATAAAGGGGGGCTCTCGCTTTCCCNTTTTTTTTTTTTTTTCTAGAAAACCCCAACAAGATCTACTCCTTACTCAAGTTTCCGGTGAGGACCAACCAACATTTCATTAATACATCCTTCCTTTTTATTTCTATTTTATGAATTCCTGATTCGGCAATTTAGGACATAAATGAAATGGGAAATTATTGAGTAGTCTACTTCCCTTCGAATGAGGAATCCCCTTCTTAAAAGAATACCTCGGAACTCAGAAGGAATTTACTTGTCTATGTATCGTTCTGTTCGATCTTTTAGGTCCCTACTTAACCTCGACGGTTATGTCATGATTTAAAGCCTATATGCGATAGATAGGCTTTCGCAACCATGCCATATTTGTTTACTTGAAGAGAAATTCTTTCTATATGGAATGATTAATTCCACGTAAAGAAGTCTTTTTAACGAGGTACAACTAGCAATTCCTATTTATCTGTTATGGAATCAACCATAGATCAATTCCCCTTATTTTGAGAGTATTGAATACACCCATAATAGGATTCTGAGTTTCATGCTGCTCCTCCCAAGAGACATGTCAGAGCTGGGGCATCCCAATGAGATTGAACGGGATGACAGTTTCTTATTCCGAATCTGTAAAATCAAAATTTCGATCAAATCACACATCGCAGTATACGAGGCCCTCTAATTCTTTAAGCGGTTTATCTAAAAGATTCGCGATATAACTAGGAAGACGTTTCAAATACCACACATGAGTTACTGGGCATGCCAGTTTAATGTATCCCATTTGATATCGTCGTACCCGAGTATGAACAAACTCGACTCCACATTGTTCGCAAAATTTCGGTTCTTCTTTTGTATCTCTGATTACTCGATAATTTCCACAAGCACAAATTCCACTTTTTATAGGCCCAAAAATTCTTTCACAAAACAATCCATCCTTTTCCGGTTTATTGGTTTTGTAATGATAAGTATGGGGTTTTGTCACCTCTCCAACCACCTCTCCATTAGGTAGGATTTTATTAGCCCAGGCAATTATTTGTTGAGGAGAAACTGATCCAATTCGAAGTTGTTGATGTTTATATCGGTCGATCATAGAAGAAAAATTCTGATTCATTCCAATCAAACTTCCTTCCTATTAATCTGGAAGTTCTTCTCAGATACAAGGAAATGGTTCATTTCTAGAGCCAAAGATCGTAGTTCTCGAACTAGCAATCGAAAAGATTCTGGAGCATCCTTCTCTGGCTTAGCTATCCTTCCTCCATTGATCGTAGTATCAAGTACTTCCTGACGAGCTCGAACATGATCAGATTTATAAGTAAGCATCTCTTGTAAGATATGAGCAACACCAAATCCCTCTAGAGCCCAAACTTCCATTTCTCCTACCCGCTGTCCCCCTTGTTTGGCTCTTCCTCTAAGAGCTTGTTGTGTAACAAGCGCGTACTTTCCAGTGGAACGCCCATGGATTTTATCATCAACTTGATGAATTAATTTCAAGATATAGGCCTTTCCTATTAAAACAGGTTGTTCGAAAGGATCCCCCGTTCTTCCATCAAATATTCTGCTTTTTCCCGGATATTCGGGTTCAAATACCCATGGATTCGCTGTTCGCTTACCGGCTTCATATAATTCAGAAAACACGAGTTTTCTCGAAGCCTCTTGCTCATATCTCTCATCAAAGGGCGCTATTCGATAATGCCTGTCTAGCAGATCCCCCGCTAACCCGAGCGAACACTCAAATATCTGCCCTACATTCATTCGTGAAGGTACTCCTAATGGATTGAAGACCATATCAACAGGTGTTCCATCTTGCAGATAGGGCATATCTTGTATAGGCAAAATTTTGGAAATGATACCTTTATTCCCATGCCTTCCTGCTACTTTATCACCTACTTTGATTGCACGTTTCTGTGAAATATATACACGAATCGTTTCTGGATTATAACTGTAACCCCCTTTTTTATGGACCCATCTCACATCAATAACTCGACCTCTGCTACCTATGGGTAATTTTAGACACGTTTCCTTTGTGGTGGATACCGGAATACCAAGTATGGCTCGTAATAATCTAGCTTCCGGGGCAGATGAGGATTCTTTCGCCATCTGCGGCGTTAATTTGCCGACTAAAACATCGCCCGTTTCTACCCAAGAGCCCAGCATCACAATTCCACTTTTATCTAAATTGCGAAGTAAATGGGCCTCTAAGTACGGTATGTCATTAGTGATTCTTTCGGGACCTTGGCTTGTCACATGAATCTGAATTTCATATTTCCGTATATGAAAAGAAGTATAAATATCTGCATATACCAGACGTTCGCTAATGAGTACTGCATCCTCAAAATTGTAGCCCTCCCAGGGCATATAAGCCACTAATATATTTTTTCCTAAAGCGAGTTCGCCGCCAGTTGTAGCAGTACCCTCCGCTAAAATTTGTCCTTTTTTAATGCATTTACCCCGCGGAACCCGGGTTTTTTGATGCATACAAGTATTTTTGTTGGAACGTTGATACCTAAGCAAGGGAATGCTTAGAGTGTCTCCATTACCTGATAAAATGATCTTGTCAGTATTGGCATAAATGACCTTTCCCCCGTGTTCGGCTATAACGGAAACCCCCGAATCTAGAGCCACATGGCCTTCTAACCCAGTTCCAACAATGCACTTCTCGGATCGAGAAAGCGGAACTGCTTGACGTTGCATATTAGAACTCATTAAAGCCCGATTCGCATCATTGTGCTCGACAAAAGGAATGAGGGAGGCTCCAATAGAAAAATATTGGAAGGGAAAAATGCTTCGAAGCTGAATCTCTTCCCATGCAATAGTCAGGAATTCTTGACGGTATCGAGCCGGAACACCCTGCTCTTCCGTAATACCACGATTTACTGCTAAAGAATTTCCGGACGTTACCATATAGTATTCATCCAGACTTGGGGATAAATAAAGCACCCGCCCCTTTTTTGATCTCTCAGAAATTTCATAAAACGGTCTTTCTAAAGATCCCCAATGACCAAGCCTCGCATGAATTGCTAAGGATCCAACGAGTCCAACATTGATTCCTTCAGATGTATCAATTGGGCAAATACGCCCATAGTTACTAGGATGGATGTCTCGTATCCGAAAACTAGCAGTTCGCCCTGTCAACCCCCCAGGACCCAAATAACTGAATTTTCGCCCATGAACTATTTGTGTCAATGGATTTGTTTGATCAAAAACTTGAGATAGGGGGTGTAGGCCAAAAAAGGATTCATAAGTGGTTGTTAATAGAGTTGAAGTTACCAAATAATGAGGAGTTGGTATCCTTTTTTGCTTAATTGCTCCACCTAGAGTTTTTCGAACCGCATATTCTAAACGAACCATAGCCACTCCGAATTGATCCTGTAAAAGATCCCCTACAGAACGAATACGTTTATTTTTCAAGTGATTCATATCGTCAAGCGTACCCATTCCAAATTTCATTCCGATCAAGTGATCCGCAGCTGCCAATACATCCCGTGGTAACAAAAATGTAATGTTCTGAGGTATATCAAGATTCAATCTCCGGTTCATATTTCGTCGCCCAACCCTTCCTAATTCACATCTTTGTTGAAAAAATTTCTTTTGTAATTCCTTACATAAGGACTCAGAAAATACTGGGTCCCCGCCGACACAAGCAAATTGTTGATAAAATTCCAAAATAGCATTTTCTTTTGACCCCATTTTTTTTTTCTCCTTATCATTCGGAAAAGACACGAAAATTTCTGGGTAGCAAACATTTTCTAGAATTTCTCTTAGATTCGAACCCATAGCTGATGATGGGACTAGAATAGATATTTTTTGTTTCCTACTCACGCGCGCCCATATCCGTGCTTTTCTATCAATCTCTAATTCTGATCTTCCTCCCCAATCTGATATTATGGTAGCGGTATAGACCGAAATTCCGGTATAGTCCAATTTTGAACGGTAATAAATACCGGGACTTTGCACTATTTGATTGATCACTATTCTGTATATTCCATTTACTATAGAGGTTCCCAGGGAATTCATGAGAGGAATGTTTCCAATAAATAGGTTTTGTTCTTGCGTATCCTTGCCGGTTTTCCAACTTAAGCCTGCGGGTACATATAATTCCGAACAATATGTGAGTGATCCATGCACAGCATCTATTTCTTTTATTAAAGGTTCTTGCAATTGATATCTTTCCACAAATAATTGAAATTCCATTTCTTGATCTCTATCCTCAATTTTTGGAAACTTATCAAATTCTTCCATCAAACCCTGATTGATGAACCTACAAAATCCCTCAAATTGTATCTGACTAAACCCAGGTACTGTGGACATTCCCTCGTTTGTATCTCGAAGCATCTTTACTTTTGTTTCCTATTTATCAAAAAAATCCCATTCATTGGCTCATTCTTCATCGAACCATATGGATCGATCTAGCAATGATGGACTGGATATTCTGTTTACTGAATCACATAAAATCTTATTTTAAACAACTTCATATATATATGGAATATCTAAAATATGAGCGGAGAAAGAAAGAAAGAGAATTTTCTACTCAAATTTGAATTTGCAAGAGATAGAAATAAATGGAAATGGCTTGAGAAAATAAAACATTCCTGAACAAAAAAAAATTCTGCCACTTAGACTTATATTAGGGAATCTTGTATAGATGAATAGAAAAGTAATAATAGAATAGAAAAAGGGATGCTATTTCTATCTATTATGATATTATGAGCCCGCTGGATACCAAAAAAGTAAATGGACTCAGGATTTTTGATCCCTGCTCTATCTATGAATGCAATAAAGGCAGAAATGATCCGCAGAGAAGAGATAGGGTGTGTTTCTTAGTTGAATTCGTGGAATCCAATTGGAATGCGCAAGAGGAACTGTATTTAGTAAGAACACGCAGCTATTTAGCTATCCCTATAATCGCCTATCCAAATTCTACTTACTTTGGCAACCGCGCTATATATCCTAATTTCTATTGGATATTCAATAGATTCAATCTTCGAATCCTCGTCGCAAGGATTGACAGTCTTTGAAGAACGGAAGCACGGCCATTCCCTTAATCGCTTTCTAGGAATATCATATATAAATAAGATATCTAATTAGGTATATCTGCGTAATAATTTTTGTTATATGGTTGACATATACACATAATTCTTGTTATTATTGTAAGTGAAAAGGATTCAATTAGTGAAAATAATTGGCACTGATGGGTTGTGTCTCAATTTTATTGTCTTATGACACTAAGGAAAGGCTATTTGAGATAAAAAAAAAACAAAACTTTCATGAATTCACAGTCTATAGTTAATGGTTCCAATTTTCCTTTCTTTTGAATTTCTGTGACAGAAAAGAAAATTTGGCTTTTCTGTTTTCTCTTTCAATAAAAAACAAAAAAAAGAAAAAGGGTTTTGAGATTTATTAGAAAAGGCATAAGGAGAATGGGATTCATCGAATCCAATAAAAAATGTAAAAAATGCCAATCTCCCTATATTTTTCGTTTTGGCGGCATGGCCGAGCGGTAAGGCGGGGGACTGCAAATCCCTTTTCCCCAGTTCAAATCCGGGTGTCGCCTGACCAATAAAAACTCGAAATGCCTTTCTTGATAGCAGACAAATGACCCAATTCTTGCCCAGCAAAAGCAGAGGAAAAGGGCTAGAACTTAGAACTGCCAATACTTATTCAATTTTCAGAATAGGGGCTTTTCTATTTTATAAAAGGCTGTCAATCCTTGCGACGAGGATTCGAAGGAGGATTATGGTATAGAAGAACTAGGCTGTGAGGACTTACATTAATAGTGTAGTCTATACTGACTGAGCCTTGAATTAGATAGTGAAACGGGGAATCAAACAAATTCAGTATAAGAACTTGTTATGGGTAGATTTATTGGATTGCTTCATCAATAACCTTCCTTCGGTTAGAATTCCTTTTTGCCTCTGCGCCATCGATCGAGTTGATTATTATTAGTGATCAATAAGGGGAGAATATCTTCATATTCTATAGAGATAGAGATAGGGGACATAATTCATATGGATATAGTAAGTCTTGCTTGGGCTGCATTAATGGTAGTCTTTACATTTTCCCTTTCACTCGTAGTATGGGGAAGAAGTGGACTCTAGAGTAACGGCTAATTGAGTTGAATAATCGAACTTTATCAATAGTCTCTTTCATAGATCATTCTCCAAAAGCGTTTTTTCAATTAATAAAAAAAAAGGAGATCCTTTTTCCAAATTAGAAATGCAAGATATGAAGAATATCTTTTTAATCAAAGAAATATTTGAAATATTTCAATTCATCCCATGTTCCTATTTTGATGAACTCTAGCCACTAGCTATTAACAGAATCAGATATGGATATTACAATGAGTAAAAACCCGCCCCCTTTTTTATTTGTTTCCCTCTTTATTGCTCAAGCATTTAGACTCTTAGAAATGAGAAATCATATTGAATTTACGCTTTATTGACTCAGTCCATATCATGGTTCACACGTTAGAAATAGTTGGAATCTACTACGATTTTTCTCAATCTGTCTGAACAATTTCCCATAGAATTGCTTGACTCATCTCTTAATGGTCCATTTTGCTTTGTCAGATTGATTGAGAAAAAGGGGATTACTCGCTTTCTTTTTTTTTTCTAGAATTTTATTCGGTATATGCCCAGACCTTCCTCTATTGATTTGATTTCTTCGACAGCTCCCTGGGTCCCTCCCTATTGGAAAAACTAAGAAACCGAGTAATTAGAGCCGCAACGCACGACATATAAGACATAAGAGTCAAAGCGGACATTCGGTTATCTCGGATTGGTTGGAATCACGACAAATCAAATGGATGGATCAAAAAACTCGAATTCTTAGGATATTATGTCAGAATTGGGGGTGACTTTTTATATATACATTAGACATATGTGATTTTTATGTACCTGGATGAATATCCATATTATAGATGGATCCATATTCAATAGGAAATGAATCCTATATTATATATATTTCTACAGCCGAATCATCAGTCTCACTTTCTAGAATATAGAATAATAGACATTTAGTATGGTAGAAAGAAATAGATCTATTTCTTTCTACCATACTATCTATCGGATTTCATATACTATAACTGTTGATTCTAGTCCGCTCATTTAAGACTAGAGATTTAAATCTCCTTTCATTTATTCCATCAATTGATAAGGACTAAGAAGCCGGGCTTGATTCAAATTAATCCTTTTGACTGACCGTTTTTACGTAAATGATAAGTAAAAAAGCCGTAGGGATTAGAATGAACAATGCAGTAGCAATAAATGCGAGAATATTTACTTCCATAATTTGATTTTATCATTTTTTTTTATTTCATAATAACTCGGGATCTAATCCCATAGAGAGTCTAAATCTTTTGTCTCTCACTTCGATAGTATGCAATTCCCCCCGATGGTATTAAATTGGATCAATGTCATGAATAACAATATCTCAGCTATCAAATCAATTTTTCATCAAGAATTGAATAGTATAACATAGGAAGATCTTTGATACATACGCAATAAAAAATGGAATTCCTGATCCAATCAAGAATCCTCTTTGGTTTTTCATTCTTTGTTCCTTTTATTTTCTATACCCCCCCGTCTGCTTTATAGAATCATATAACGACCATATGACCTATCTTACACTTCCGTTGATCACAAACCCAATCAATATTGTAGAAGTGAAATGGAAATAAAGAGGGAATTCCGTTCGAAACTTTGTTTTTTATGACCCAATTTCCTTATAAGACAAAGAGGTTTGATAAGGACGGATCCCAATAGAAAAGATCCAATACTTTGACAAATTGACTGTTTTGTAATTTGTTCTTTCTTCCATAGGACCTTTCAAATAGGAAGAAAAAGGATTATCCATTCCCTCACTAAGCTAAGTCTGGTAGATCCTTGTTTGATCTTTCTTTTAGTAATACCCCCTTTTTCGGTCCTAGAACAGATATATAATATGAAAAATTCAATATGAATTGAGAGTGCGATAGATTATTTCCAATTAGAAATTGATTTTCTATAAACTTGAAACTCGGAGTTAGGGGGAGTGGGGGTACTTTGAACCTTTCAAGCATTCCGCCGGGTTAACTATGTGAAAGTGGGGTTGATTTTGTATCGTACAAAAACAAAATATGAATCCTAATTGGTGTCTGTGCTCCTGTAAAACATATGTTTATTCTATAAAATGGATCAGGGGCAAGCGAAAAACCCAGACAAGTACGGCATTTCCCGGAATCCTTAATTGAATAGGGTGCTACCAATAATTGTAGCAATCTAAATAGGTCTCTCCCACATCCCATCAATCGGTACGGTACAAATTGAATGACTTGAAATTACCAAAAGGCAAAGGAAAGCAAAAAAGAAATAAGGACCCAGCACCGGGAAGGAGATCCTGCTCCGTGTCCCTCTTCACAGAAAATAGAGAGATGAATTGATGGATTCATCAGATTCTAGGTCGGGACTGACGGGGCTCGAACCCGCAGCTTCCGCCGTGACAGGGCGGTGCTCTGACCGATTGAACTACAATCCCAGATAAATAAGGCGTGGGGCCTACATATTTTGAATGGTTTCATTCAATCAAACAAGTTCAGTTCTATCTAGAATCATCGTATTCTAAGAGAGAAAGGGGTGATATATTACTATCAATCTCCATGCGAATATTGATTTTAGAGGGAACGAAACAGGTTGCTAGTAATCCTATTGGTTGTTTGTCAAATCGCGTCAAATCGATTGATAATAGCTATTTTTTTTTTTTACTTCTTTCTAGTTTCAGATGCTTCGGGAGAACAAATCAAATTGGAAATAATCTCATGATGGATCGGCGAATTTTTGGGCCGAGCTGGATTTGAACCAGCGTAGACAAATTGCCAACGAATTTACAGTCCGTCCCCATTAACCACTCGGGCATCGACCCAGGAAGAATCAATTCGAAACTTATTGATAATCCATGAGCAACTTCCTCTCATAGTACCCTACCCCCAGGGGAAATCGAATCCCCACTACTTCCGTGAAAGGGAAATGTCATCCACCTTTTGACCATGGGGGCATACCTGCTCGGATCGCCACCATACTATGCTCATTCATAGTATGAACAGTTTTTTGGAATTGTCAATAGAATCTAATGGTGTGACTAAATCCCACAAAGCTTTCTATCTTTCGCGATTCCTATCTATTTTCCTCTTCACTCACCTTTGATGAACAACCCTTACTTCATTATATTCTAATGAGGTAATGCTCTAATACCCCAGGAACTTATTTGTACCGCTAAAAATAGGAAACACCTCTCTTCAACTTTTACTCATCAATTCACGTATTATTTTATTATAGTATTATAGTAAGATATGCCTCTCTCTATCTCAGACTAAGACAGGAGATAAGGAAAGGATAGAAAATCGAAAATTGATAGATAGTTAAGTGTAGTTCCGGATAAAAGTTCCATGTATTCATCACATGATTCGATGAAACATCAAATAGAATAAAATCTCTTGGATCTATAGTTGAATTCTGTATCAAGTAATTGAATCTCGCTCGGATGGGATTCAATAAAAAAGCAATTAATTAGTCTTATCCATCCCATACTTCCTCAAAAATTCTTGTT